TATTAAACAAAAGAGTGAATTCTTTCAAAATAAAAGAGTGAATTCTTGGGGAGTTTTTAGGAAATACTTTAAAATTTTATTAAATTATGAAATTTATAAGACAAGAAAAGATAATAACTACTAATACGAATAATAAAAGGGTGGATTATCGTATATATATATTTCATGTAGAAACATGTAGAAAGATGAATTAGAAACATGTAGAAAGATGAATAGGTCCATTTATTTATATATTTATTGTATTTTATTAATTAATATATATTTCTTAAAACATATACTTATAGACTCCCTATCCCTATTAAGTATATATATACTCACTTAGGTATACTTAGTATAATATAACAATTATATATGAATTATAAGATATCTTTATAACAATATAAGGATAAGGTTCAAATATAAAACAATAAATATAACAATAAATAACAGGTACAAATATTAAATCGAGGTACCCATTCTATGATAACTCTCAACAGTCTCCCCTCCATTTTTGTGCCTTTAGTGGGCTTAGTATTTCCGGCAATTGCAATGGCTTCTTTATCTCTTTATGTTCAAAAAAACAAGATTTTTTAGATACAACAAGGACAAATCTTATATATATATATATATTTTTTTTTCAAGACTTACTTGGATCATAACACGGATATCTAGTTAGTAAAATATGGTATAATATGCGGCTTCCTTCGGGCATAAGCTCTTATGTATGTGGAAACATGATAAATGAATTCTAACTATTTTCAAATAGATCGGGATCGGGGAGAATTGCTGAAATGTAAAGTCAATATATATGTATTAGGAAATCATATGAAAGGGATGTTATTATTTTAGTTTGGATCTAAGAAATTCGATGAATTATCCCTAAAGGTTCACATCATAATAGTGCTGGTTGATGAGAGTTACTTCGGAAACAAAAAAAAGTAAAAAAAAATTATTTTTGTTATTCTCCCAATTCCAATAAAATGCAACTAGGTCTAGTTAGAGTATGAGTTGGCGATCAGAACGTATATGGGTAGAACTTATAGCGGGGTCTCGAAAAACAAGTAATTTCTGTTGGGCCTTTATTCTTTTTTTAGGTTCATTAGGGTTTTTATTGGTTGGAACGTCCAGTTATTTTGGTAGGAATTTTATATCTTTATTTCCTTCTCAGCAAATAATTTTTTTTCCACAAGGTATCGTGATGTCTTTCTATGGGATCGCAGGTCTTTTTATTAGCTCCTATTTGTGGTGCACAATTTCGTGGAATGTAGGTAGTGGTTATGATCGATTCGATATAAAAGAGGGCATAGTGTGTATTTTTCGTTGGGGATTTCCTGGAAAAAATCGTCGCATATTCCTCCGATTCCTTATGAAAGACATTCAGTCCATCAGAATAGAAATTAAAGAGGGTATTTATGCTCGTCGTGTCCTTTATATGGAAATAAAAGGACAAGGAGCCATTCCCTTGACTCGTACTGATGAGAATTTTACTCCACGAGAGATTGAGCAAAAAGCTGCTGAATTGGCCTATTTCTTGCGTGTACCAATTGAAGTATTTTGAAAAAAGGAACTGAAGAATGAATACTTTGCAAGAGATAAAAAACTCAAGAATCATCTTTTTTTCTATAGCATAACTTAACTGAAGTTTCTTCAGAACGCTTACTCGAGCCAAAGCAAACGTATATGAAACAATTCTAAAACTAAATTGTTTATGTCCACAATTTTTTTTATGCGTATGTAAATCCACTTAACTCAATTCAGTAACAAATCTAAATGATAGATTCATCATATATCAAAACAAAACATTTCATCATAAAGTAAAGAATTTTTTTTCTAAATAGTTGATATTTTGATAGAACGGGAGTTCTTTCGTCTCGAAATCCGACTACTATTAATTTAATTTGAAGAGGGCTCTTTCTTATTCTATATTCTTTCTAAATTCAAGGACTAACCGCTGTACTGAATCACAAAAAAATCCGGAAATACATCGATGGCTTGTAATAGAACTTATGCTTGATAGAAATATTAGTATCATATAGAGTCGACGAATGAGGTGCGTTCATTAAAAATTTTAAAATTCACAGACGAAAAAATGGCAAAAAAGAAAGTATTAATTTCCCTTCTATATCTTGCATCTATAGTATTTTTGCCTTGGTGGATCTCTCTCTCATTTAATAAAAGTCTGGAATCTTGGTTTACTAATTGGTGGAATACTAGGCAATCCGAAATTTTTTTGAATGATAGTCAAGAAAAGAGTATTCTAAAAGAATTCATAGACTTAGAGGAACTCTTACGTTTGGACGAAATGATAAAGGAATACCCGGAAACACATTTACAAAAGCCTCGCATCGAAATCTACAAAGAAACGATCCAATTGATCAAGATGCACAACGAGGATCGCATCCATACAATTTTACACTTCTCGACAAATATAATCTGTTTCGGTATTCTAAGTGGTTATTCTATTCTAGGTAATGAAGAACTTGTTATTCTTAACTCTTGGTTTCAAGAATTCCTATACAACTTAAGCGACACAATAAAAGCTTTTTCTATTCTTTTATTAACTGATTTATGTATAGGATTCCATTCGCCCCACGGTTGGGAATTAATGATTGGCTCTGTCTACAAAGATTTTGGATTTGCTCATAATGATCAAATTATATCCGGTCTTGTTTCTACTTTTCCAGTCATTTTAGATACAATTTTTAAATATTGGATCTTTCGTTATTTAAATCGTGTATCTCCTTCACTTGTAGTGATTTATCATTCAATGAATGACTGAAAAGTGATCGAATGAGCCAATTATAATATTTGTTACTTTGTACATAAGCAAAACATTCAAAATTGTACTTACTACCCATCCAAGGGATTCCTCCAATATTCCAGTAAAATTATTTATATTTAATATTTAAGTAAATAGCAAAATTATAGATAGGGAACTATACTTAGCGACCTACCTAATTTTATTGTAGAAATTTTCGGGATCAATGATTGGACCATGCAAACTAAAAATACCTTTTCTTGGATAAAGAAAGAGATTACTCGATCCATTTCCGTATCGCTCATGATATATATACTAACCCAGGCACCCCTTTCAAATGCATATCCCATTTTTGCACAGCAGGGTTATGAAAATCCACGAGAAGCGACTGGCCGTATTGTATGTGCCAATTGCCATTTAGCTAATAAACCCGTGGATATCGAGGTTCCACAAGCGGTACTTCCTGATACTGTATTTGAAGCAGTTGTTCGACTTCCTTATGATCTGCAACTGAAACAAGTTCTTGCTAATGGTAAAAAAGGAGCTTTGAATGTCGGGGCTGTTCTTATTTTACCCGAGGGGTTTGAATTAGCCCCTCCCGATCGTATTTCGCCCGAGATTAAAGAAAAGATAGGAAATCTGTCTTTTCAGAGCTATCGTCCCACTAAAAAAAATATTCTTGTGATAGGTCCGGTTCCTGGTCAGAAATATAGTGAAATCACCTTTCCTATTCTTTCCCCGGACCCCGCTACTAAGAAAGATGTGCACTTCTTAAAATATCCCATATATGTAGGCGGGAACAGGGGAAGGGGTCAGATTTATCCCGACGGGAGCAAGAGTAACAATAATGTTTATAATGCTACAGCAGCAGGTATAGTAAGCAAAATAATACGAAAAGAAAAAGGGGGGTACGAAATAACCATAGCGGATGCATCGGATGGACGTCAAGTGGTTGATATTATCCCTCCAGGACCGGAACTTCTTGTTTCAGAGGGCGAATCCATCAAACTTGATCAACCATTAACGAGTAATCCTAATGTGGGTGGATTTGGTCAGGGAGATGCGGAAATAGTACTTCAAGATCCATTACGTGTCCAAGGTCTTTTGCTCTTCTTGGCATCTGTTATTTTGGCACAAATCTTTTTGGTTCTTAAAAAGAAACAGTTTGAGAAGGTTCAATTGTCCGAAATGAATTTCTAGATCTGCGGATTTATCAACATCAAGCTCTAAAAAGAAACAAATTTTTGTTGGGAATTATGTATGATCAAAAAAATTTTGCTTATTTATATTCTTTATTCTACCGGATTTCGGGAATTACTTAATACCGCATTCCTGGTCATAGTATATTGTGAAGGCGACTGTTTTACTTAACTCTTCTTTATTTATTTTTTTTTTTTCAATCCAAATTGAAACGGTATGATATAGAATGAATCAATAGTTTTCTATTTGACTAGAATCAAAACAAAAGATAAATAAGCGGAGAATAGAAACCTAAAGTATAAATGAGAGGAACAAAGGATTTTAGGGGAGATTGTTCGTCTCCTAGTCCTTGACACAAGAAACGGAATTTTACCCAACCCTTTCTTGTGTCGAATTAATAAAGATTCTCGATCCCGTTCGTAAAAAATGGATATTTGTAGTTTTCATTTTTTTTTTTTTTATAGGTTTATTTTATCATAACCCTTTTTTAGATTTCTTACGTAACATAGTGGTAGTGGACAAATAAATATAGGTCAATTTATTGAGCAATATAGAACTTCTTCAATTTCAACGAACTTATAAAAAAAAATTTCACTTTTATTAGATTAAATATTTATTAGATTAAATGGAGTAAGGTTCTATTCTATTAGTATAGAAAGGGTTTGCATGATATCTGATTGATAGAAATATATTCTATTTATATATAATTGTGAGTCATCCAAAAAGGGTAAATCGAGTGATTCCTTCTTTGTTTTAAGTCTTGACAGATACTATTGAGTAACAGATGTTCTGAATCAATTAACGAAGTTCATTTTTTAAAAACATCATCAGAAAAGGTGGAGGTTTTTGAAACATCTCTAAAAAAAAATATTATGATTATTAAGAACTCAACGGGACTTACCCCCTCTTTCCTTGTCTGATTCGAGGGGGATCCCGTTGAGTTCTTATGCTTTCATGTCTACAACTCAGTTCATCCGATTATTACAGGGATGAACCTAATCCGGAATATGAACCATAAAAGAAAATACCGATTAAACCGATCACAAGAATACCGGTTACAGTA